AACGACGAAAGGTTATCTTTTGTTTATCTCTATCCCGATGAGCCGAAACCAAAGATCTTATTTTCTGTTGAGTAATAGTTCGAGTAAGTCTTGAATGAGCCCCTCGAAAGCTTGAGGCAAATAAACGAATTTTTGTTCGACGTCTCCGAGCTATATATCCCCGTCTAATTCTGGTCATTGAATAAATGAAACTTTGACAAATAGAATAACTAATGGATTTACTTTCTTTAAGTTTTTCTATTCCCCTTTCTCAGTCTATTAATAACAAAACGGATTTTTCCAATGTATAAAATAAAAATTCCAACGGCTTTAGCTACTATAACCTTCCCGACCACAATTTTTTATCTCGAAAAATAAATTGTATTCGACTAGGTATCAAAAATATAGTAAATAAAAAACTAGTAAATGGATAAATAAATAGTGGGTTTCATCGTTTCTATGGTTAATTCGTAAACGGTGAGGTCTTCTCTATACACCGGAGCCTATCTAATTTATTTAATTAACGTAACCTTATGAGTAACTTGTACAGTTCATATTCTTTGGCTCGACCCATAAATTAGCCAGTAATCGGTCTTTCACAAGTAGATCCACCTATACAGTAACGGTATTTAATTATGAAAGTTAGCTGGGTAGCTGACCCTCTTAGTCCGTTCTTGCAAGAATAGAAGTCTAATCTTTCTTTTTTTAAATAAGATTGTCCCCGCTTAATGGATAACCATTTAATACCAATGGGGCATTTTTTTTTTCATCTTAAATTAAATTAATTGGATTTACACCAATGGAAACCATAAATTTCATACACAATAGAAGGATAGATTTTATTATTTTTAGAAAGTGAATGGAATAGAGTTCTTCCATTTTATCCTATTAATCGGTACTGATCATTGATACTGGAAATTTGTTTTCTTGTGCTCCAGCCTATGATCTGAACGAGTCGCACATACACCCGAGTACATGTTCCTCGACGCTGAGGGCATCCCCGAAGAGCGGGGGATTTCGTAACATTTCTGATTGGCTGTCTTGTATTTCTAATAAGTTGTTTAATCGTTGGCATGTTGAATGATATACATAATGAGCTGGTTTAGATCGATCCTAACCGGATGATTATAAATTATTAATATAATAAAATATTTAACTCGGTAAGAAGATAAAATAATAAATCACCGATTTGCGCTAAATCCATCCTATTTTCTATTTTCATTCAACTGCTACAAGATCAACAATTCCATAAGCTTGTGCTTCTGTTGCTGACATAAAAACATCTCTTTCCATGTCTTCGGATACAACCCATAGGGGTTTTCCCGTTCTTTGTACATAAACCCTTGTGATGGTTTCACGCAGTTTTAGCAGCTCCTCCGCTTCCAAGATAGCTTCTCCCGTTTGTGCTTCATAAAAAGCACTAGCGGGTTGATGAATCATTACCCTGATGATATAACATAATAAAGTTTTTTCTATCTAGATGATGGAGTGAAGAGAAAATAAATAAAGATAAAAAAAATAGAATAACCGTACGGGCATTTTTTATGTATTGCATACGGCTGTACAATAAAATTGATCTTTACCTTCCATCACAGAAAGAGACAAATAGGATCTATAAGACTCATATTGGTAAATGATCAAATTACCACCCTTCTTTTTGGAGGAGTTAAAAAATACTATGATGGTTCCGTTGCTTTATATATTTCTTATTGATTTTTTGGTATTTATTTGTCTGTTATTCAGCAATCCCAAAGTTTCTTTTTGATCCGATCAAATAAAAAAATATTTTTTATTTATACAATAAATATTATTAAGAGATCTAGGGTATGAAAAAGTTTGTGACGCTGAACAGTATTCCCGATGGATAAGATAAAATCAGAAATACCCTTTATTTCATACTACTCTCTCGATATATAATATAATTTTTGTTTTGAAAAATAATTTCTCATATCGAATTCTAAATGCCATGCTATTTTTACTTAAATATTCCTATTTCATATGGCGAAGGCATAGTCTTTTGTTTCTCTTAAAAAAACCGCATTGGCGCCAAGCGTGAGGGAATGCTAGACGTTTGGTAATTTCCCCTCCAACCAGGATAAAAGATCCCATTGAAGCAGCTAATCCCATGCATATTGTATGTACATCTGGTCGCACAAATTGCATAGTATCAAAAATAGCTACTCCAGGTATTACCCATCCACCAGGAGAGTTTATAAACAAATAAAGATCTTTGGTATCATCCTCAATACTGAGATATACCATAAGACCAATAAGCTGATTTGAGATCTCGCTATCAACTGCTTGGCCTAAAAAAAGTAATCTCTCTCGATAAAGTCGGTTGATTAGGGTAAAGTTGTATCCCTTAGAAACCGTACATGCACTTTTTTCTGCATACGGTTCAAAAAAATTTTCGAAAAAATCAATGTGTAGATTCCAGCCCTCTTTCGTTTTGTCATATCATACATAGCATAGTCATAGTAGGCTCTTTCTAACTGTTAACGAAAGGGCTTTTTCTTCGATT